GTTACACCAAAAGATGCAGTCAATACAGCCAAAATCACACCTGTAACCCAAGTCAATTCGCGCGGTTTTTTAAATCCACCTGTGAGATACACACGAAATACGTGTAGAATCATCATTAGCACCATCATACTTGCTGACCATCGATGAACTGATCGGATTAACCAACCAAAGTTGGCTTCAGTCATTATGTATTGAACAGAGGCAAAAGCCTCTGTAACGGTCGGACGATAGTAAAAAGTCATAGCAAAACCGGTAGCTACTTGTACTAAAAAACAAGTAAGTGTGATCCCTCCTAGACAATAAAATATGTTGACATGAGGAGGAACATATTTACTAGTTATATCATCTGCAATCGCCTGAATCTCGAGACGCTCCTCGAACCAATCATATACTTTATTGAGATAGGTAAACCAAAGAGACTCCCCCTCTGAGAACCGTATATGAGAATTTCATCTCGTACGGCTCAAGCAAAAACACCCAAATAGTGGTTGCAACGGATATGTAATAGAAAGTTTGAAACTTCTTAGCCACTTGATTCAATCGTCCCTGAAGATACGAAGCGAAGGAACCAAAATCCGGAATCTCTTCTTTGTGATGATAATGCCAAAATATCAAGTTGGCTCATTCGTCTTTATGTTGATCGTTACAGGCCTCTTGAATCTTCTCTTCCCCTATTTATTTTATTTTGGATTTGTTGTTTTTGTTTGTGCGTAATACGGATTTACTATATGTTTTGTTTACTATTGATAGGAATTCTCTTGTGGAGACCCTATGAATCGATTGAAACCTCAGATTCATACTAGAACCACGATGATTCAATAAAGCGCCCAAGCTAAGCCCAAAGATTCTCTGAGTAAGAACCATTTGATCATCACTTATTCAATGAATGGATGGAATGACTAAAAATCCATAGAAACATTGGTCCTTCGGTCAAAATAAGCATAATTCTGAAGGAAGAAAAATCGTTCGATTTATGACTCGTTGTTTGAAAATTTGTTGGAGTCCGGTCGCGAGGTCTGAATAGTAGGTATGAATCATAGTTCAAATATTTCTTGATCTATTCCATATATTCCGTGCTCCAGATACTAGAATGAATATCCGACGAGGTAGAACCATCTCTATCGAGATGACAGACCTATTCTCTGTACTATCAATAGGATCAATTATAACAAGTCACACACTCATATTCCGGAAATACCGAAACAACGGAATTCCACGGTCGAACTACCAGAATGGCCTAGAAATCCGAGTCCTAAGTGATTCATTTTGGATTGAAAAGCTAGGACTTCATGGTTCTTATGGGACCTAACTCATTGAAATTCCATCCAGTAAAACGGAAGAATTATAAATCTCCAAAATAATAGATAGGAATATCGCAAATAGAGCCATTGCGACACCCATGAAAGGGGTAGTTCCCCATCCAGGAGCCACTTTACCATATTCCGAATTCAATGGTTTCAATAAATCCCCTGTAATAGTTCGTCTTGGCCCAGATCTAGAACTACCCTCAACGGTTTGTGTAGCCATAAATCCTATTGCATTGGTTGAGATCTGTTGACTTTGTATACTATTTCGTTGTAAATAAACGATCTTATCGTAGCGTAGATCGATCGTGGTCTTGAAATTATCTAATAATGGAAACAGCAACCCTAGTCGCCATCTCCATATCTGGTTCACTTGTAAGCTTTACTGGGTACGCCTTATATACCGCTTTTGGGCAACCCTCTCAACAACTAAGAGATCCATTCGAGGAACACGGGGACTAGTTGAAATAATGAACCCCCCATATTGGGGGGCTCATTACTTCAATTGAGATAATGAAAAATCATTTCATCTTTTTAGTCGGAACCTTAGGCGGTTCTCGAAAAAAGATAGCGAAAAAAATGATCCCTAAAGTCGAGACTAACAGGAATGTATAAACCAATGCTTCCATAGATTCGATCGTGGTTTACAATTATAGCTTCCACACCTATTCATTTGGGATCATTTCCCAGATAAAGAAAGGGCAAGAGTCAAAGAAAAGGCGATGATGAAAATCAAGATTTCTCCAATCCCTTATGTCAAATCAAAAAAAAATCAAATAGAGGCGAAAGATACCAGAGCAATGTTGTATCAGACTACTTGTCTCTTTGTAGTTGGATCTCCAAGTTTTTGGAATGCCCCAAATTCCACTTGAGCATCCAAATCTGGGTCAATACCAGCAAAAACATCTCTGAACAAGGTTCTAGCGCCATGCCAAATGTGTCCGAAAAAGAAGAGCAAAGCAAACGTAGCATGTCCAAAAGTGAACCAACCTCTTGGACTGCTACGAAAAACACCATCGGATTTCAAAGTAGCACGATCTAATTCAAAAATTTCACCCAATTGGGCACGTCTAGCATATTTTTTCACAGTAGCGGGATCACTATAACTGACTCCATTGAGTTCGCCACCATAGAACTCAACAGTTACACCTACCTGTTCGACACTATACTTCGATTCTGCCCTTCTAAAAGGAACATCGGCTCTCACAATTCCGTCTCCGTCTACCAAAACTACTGGAAATGTTTCAAAAAAAGTAGGCATACGACGTACAAAAAGCTCATGCCCTTCTTTATCTCTAAAGATGGGGTGTCCTAACCATCCAACAGCTATTCCATCCCCGTTATCCATTGAGCCTGCTCTGAATAATCCCCCTTTCGCCGGATTATTACCGATGTAATCATAAAAAGCTAATTTTTCGGGAATTTTAGACCAAGCTTCCGACAAACTCAGATTTTCGGCTAGCCCGGCACCAACCCTTCGATATATTTCTTGCTGGAAGTATCCCTGATCCCACTGATAACGAGTGGGACCAAATAATTCGATCGGGGTAGTTGCTGAACCATACCACATAGTTCCAGCAACAACGAAAGCTGCAAAAAAGACAGCAGCGATACTACTGGAAAGGACCGTTTCAATATTGCCCATACGTAATCCTTTGTATAGACGTTGGGGCGGGCGGACACTAAGATGGAATAGACCCGCTAATATGCCCAATGTCCCCGCTGCAATATGATGAGAGGCTATTCCTCCCGGAACAAAAGGATCAAAACCTTCCGCGCCCCACGCTGGATTTACAGATTGTACTTTTCCGGTTAGGCCATAAGGATCGGACACCCATATTCCAGGACCATACAAGCCTGTTACATGAAATGCGCCAAACCCAAAGCAAGCCACCCCTGAGAGAAATAAATGAATTCCAAAGATCTTGGGCAAATCCAAAGAGGGTTTTCCCGTACGTTCATCACAGAATATTTCTAGGTCCCAATACACCCAATGCCAGATAGCTGCTAAGAAGCACAAGCCAGAAAACACAATATGTGCCCCGGCCACACCTTCGTAACTCCAAATACCCGGATTCGTTATAGTTCCTCCTGTGATACTCCAACCACCCCATGAATTGTTTATTCCTAAACGAGTCATGAAAGGGATAACGAACATACCTTGTCTCCACATTGGATCAAGAACGGGGTCAGAGGGATCAAAAACTGCTAATTCGTATAAAGCCATCGAACCGGCCCAACCAGAAACTAGAGCTGTATGCATTATATGGACAGAAAGCAACCGACCGGGATCATTCAATACGACGGTATGAACACGATACCAAGGTAAACCCATGGAAATACCCCTTTATCAAAGAAAAAATAGACACTATGTAACTTTATCGCATTGGAAAAGACTATGCTATGGACCTCACCTTTTCAGTGGATTATCCCGAAGCAAGGGTTAATATTTATTCCGTTCCGTTGGTAATAATTGAACAATTCTGTTCGTAGGAACAAAGAGAAGCAGATCTATTCTATACCCAATAAGTACCAATACGCAATGGGGGCTGGTCCCATTTTTTGTGAGCGAATGCATAGATACTTGTTCATCATTCAAACGATCCATTCGTAAGAATTTTTCTTTATTCATTCTGTCTTCCTCCATGAACCTTCGAATCTATGGATAAAATACGATAAACGGCAATATTATGAAGACAATAAACCCGTTGTTACGTTTCCACATCAAAGTGAAGTATAGTACTTAACCTCTTTTTCTTTAATTTAATGCCCATTGGTGTTCCAAAAGTACCTTTTCGGAGTCCTGGAGAGGAAGATGCAGTTTGGGTTGACGTATAGTGCGACTTGTCAGACATATTGGGTCATATGGGATTTCCCCGTTCTCTCCCCCGATGGAGATATCCTCTCTTTCGCCCAAGAAAGATTGATTGAACCATCAATAATTCGGAGCGTGAAGTGCAATTAGATCCATTTTTTGGGGGATCCATATTATCAATTAGAAGAATTTATGGTTGGCTTGGACCAATAAAATGAAGTATACAGGCTCCGTTCAGAAAATACCAAATTGGCAATCTATGTATGATTACCACTCGTATCATAAATGATTCCTTTATACCATATGAGTGATCTCATACTGCCAATCAATGGAGTAATATGATGAATACATCATATATTGGGCGGAAGACATGAAACGAATTGAAAAAAAAAAAGAAAGAAGTCGTAGCAAAAAGAAGTGGTACTGAGATTATTTGTCCTATATGTGCAAATAGAATTCGGGCAGATCTTTACCCGGAGTAGAGCATAAACCTAAAAGAATTGAAGAGGCCCATTCAGGAACAAGAAAATTACATCGTGATTTGGATCTCGATGAAACAATACATCAATGAGAGGTTAGTTCGATAAGTTCAGTGAATTCTAGGGAAGCAAGTCAAGTCAAAACTCATGTTTCTTGAAAAATGGAAGAAAAAGCCCCTTCGTTAGGAAAAACCCTGCTACGAAAAGAGAAAAGGGCTGGAATCGACACATTGATTCTTTTTTTGTTTCGCAATTTTTATTTTTTGAACCGTATGCATCCAAAGGTGCGTGTACGGTTCCTAAAGGATACAATTTTGTCCTAATCAACCGACTTTATCGAGAAAGATTACTTTTTTTAGGCCAAGAGGTTGATAGCGAGATCTCGAATCAACTTGTTGGTCTCATGGTATATCTCAGCATAGAGGATGATACCAGGGATCTTTATTTGTTTATAAACTCTCCCGGCGGATGGGTAATACCAGGAATAGCTATTTATGATACTATGCAATTTGTGCCACCAGATGTGCATACAATATGCATGGGATTAGCCGCTTCAATGGGATCTTTCATCCTGGTCGGAGGAGAAATTACCAAACGTCTAGCATTCCCTCACGCTTGGCGCCAATGAGTTTTTTATTTGAGAGAAAAAGAAGACTATGCCTTCGCCATATGGAATATAAATAATAAGTAATAATAGCATGGCACTTCGAGTTCGATATGAGCAAACCATTCTCGTTTTTTCATAACATGAGATTATGTATCGAGATAGTAGTATGAAACAAAGGTTATTTCCGATTTGATCTTATGTATCGGGGTTCCATTTCAGCGTCACAAACCTTTTTGCTTCCACACCAGAAGTCTCTTTCCGATATTTATGTTATGAAAGAGTATGAAAAAAAAAAGATTCTTTTTTCCTTATTTGATCGGATCAAAAAGAAACTTTGGGATTGCTGAATCTCAGACGAGAGAAATATATAAAGCAACGGAACCATCATAGTATTTTTTGACTCATACGAAAGGAAGGATGGTAAATGGATCATTCAACGATCTGGGTTTGATGGATTCTATTTGTCTCTTTCTTTGATGGAAGGGAAAAAGAAATTCCATTGCAGAGCCGTATGCAATGCACAAAAGATGCCTGTACGGTTGTTCAATTCTATCTTTTTCTTTTTGTTTGTTATTCTTTATCCCTTCCTTTCGCCCGATCATGCGAGATAGAGGAATCGTTTATTATGTTATATCATCAGGGTTATGATCCACCAACCTGCTAGTTCTTTTTATGAGGCACCCACAGGAGAATTTATCCTGGAAGCGGAAGAACTACTGAAACTCCGCGAAATCCTCACAAGGGTTTATGTACAAAGAACGGGCAATCCTTTATGGGTTGTATCCGAAGACATGGAAAGAGATGTTTTTATGTCAGCAGCAGAAGCCCAAGCTCATGGCATTGTTGATCTTGTAGCGGTCGAAAATACAGGGGATTTCGCATAAATCCGTGATTCCATTTCGAATCATAATTCGAATGAACCGTGATTTGATCTTTTATCTTCTTACCCGGGTAAAATCAAATAGTAAATGGAAGTAATTCATAATCATCCGGTTAGGATCGATCTAAACCAGCCCATTCTGTATACGATTCAGCATGCCAACTATTAAACAACTTATTAGAAACACAAGACAGCCAATCAGAAATGTCACGAAATCCCCAGCTCTTCGAGGATGTCCTCAGCGTCGAGGAACATGTACTAGGGTGTATGTGCGACTCGTTCAGATCATGAGCTAGAGCAAATGAGACGATTTTTCCAGTCTCAATGACCAGTACCAATGAATGGGATAGAATGGAAGAACTCCATTCACTATCTAAAAATAAAGATCTATCATATACCTCTATTGTGTATGGAATTTATGGTTTCCATTGGTGCAAATCCAATCACCTCGATTTGAGATGAAAAGCAATTCTCCATTGGTAGCAAATGGTTATCCATTAAGCGGGGGAAATGGTATTTAAGAAGCAGAAAGATTATGCTCCTACTCTTGCAAGAACGGACTAACAGGGTCAGCTACCTAGCCAACCTTCATAATTAAATGCCGTCACTGTATGAATAGATCTCATTGTGAAAAGACCTATTACTGGATAATTCATGGGTAGAGCCAAAGAGTGTGAACTGTACAAGTTACCAATAACATTGATTAAATGAGGGAAGGGGCTCCGGTGTATAGAGAGGGCCTCACCGTTTAAGAAGTAATCATAGAAACGATGGAAGCCACTATTTATTTATTTATCCATTTACATTTACTACCTATTTATTTTATACCTATTTTATACCAAATATCAGTAAAATTTCTTATTTTGAGGTGAAATAAATGCCTGGAAGAAATAAAAAATCGTGGTTGGGAAGGTCATAGTAGCAAAAGCCATTGGAATTTTTATTTTATACATCGGAAGAATCCGTTTTGTTATTAATAAACCAGGAGAGGGGAAAAGAATGACTGAAAGAAAAGAAATCGATTAGTTATTCATCAAAGTTTAATTTCATTCAATGACCAGAGTTAGACGAGGATATATAGCTCGGAGACGTCGAACAAAAATTCGTTTATTTGCATCAACCTTTCGAGGGGCCCATTCAAGACTTACTCGAACTACTACTCAACAGAAAATGAGAGCTTTGGTGTCCACTCATCGGGATAGAGGCAGGCGAAAGAGAGATTTTCGTCGTTTGTGGATCACTCGGATAAATGCAGTAACTCGTGAGAATAGGGTATCCTATAGTTATAGTCGATTAATACATGATCTGTACAAGAGGCAGTTGCTTCTTAATCGTAAAATACCTGCACAAATAGCTATATCAAATAGGAATTGTCTTTACATGATTTCCAATGAGATCATCAAATAAGGAGATTGGAAGGAATTCACCGGAATGATTTAAACAGAGTTCCCCGGAGAATGACCTCCGGGAAGGTAGAGTAGAAATTAATATGATAAGATAAGTAGTAGGAATGAACGAACACGTTTCAAAAAAAAAGATTTCTTCTTCTCCCATTCTTTTTTTTTATTCTATTACGACGCAACAATCAAATCTCTCGGCTTTTTCGAACAAAACATCAATCAATCTGATTTTGAATTCCAATTAGAGTTGTTTTGATTCAATTGAGGAGTAGGCCTATTTATTTCTGGTTCTAGGACCAGTAGTTATAGGGATCGACTCGGTTTTCTCAAATTGTTTCTCATTATTAAGAAAAGGTAACGAAGATAAAATACGAGCTTGTTTTATAGCAATAGTAATTAATCGTTGTTGTTTCAAGGTCAATCTATTCACTCGTCTAGATAATATTTTTCCCTGTTCACTAATAAATTGACTAATTAAACTCATGTTTCTATAATCAATTCGATCCCCCGATCCAATTGGGGGCAAACGCCTACGAAAAGATCGCTTGGATTTACGAAAGAGTCGCTTGGATTTATCCATGGTTTATTCCTTATCTCTAAAATCCCATTTCTTCATTCATTTCGGATCCGACCGAAATAGGACTTGATTTGTTTATATATATATAATTTCTTCCTGTTCCTTGGAAGGATGGTACACGTGTTCCGTTCGATCTATTTCTTTATCTCCCCATGAATCGTATGCTTGTAACAATAAGGACAGAATTTTCTCAATTCCAATCGACTAGGTGTATTGTGTCGATTCTTTTGAGTAATATATCTGGAAGTGCCTCGCGATTCTTTATTGAAATCATTTCGGACACAACTGGTACATTGCAAAATAACTATTCCTCTGACATCTTTACCCTTGGCCATGAACCTCCTTTGGATTCACTCAATTCTTCTATTTTCGATCCGAACCGAAGAAGAAGAAAGGAACGAAAAATAAATAGAAAATAGGTTGCTAACTCGAAATCCAATTATGAAAGATTTCGTTGCAATCAATAAAGTAATAAAATCATAAGTAATACAATTATTTCTAACTATTCATTATTCCTAATCCCAGCATTTCATTTACTATCTTATATGATCTCGAACAGCCTGCCCTAGAGCCCCATTTCTATTTCTGTTCTACCTCTATTAATTCTATCCTGAACCCGAGTTTGACTGAGGTTCAATCCACTTTTATTCTTTCTCTTTCCTTCCTATCCTAAAGAACTGAAAAAAAAAAGGGGGGGGGGGTTGGTCACAGAGAATTTATTGTATCTCTAATCTTCTTCATTCATCCATTCCCATATCAATAACTAGAATGAAAAAAAGGGGAATACCAACGCATCTGGGAATAAACGATTGATCTCTATCAATAGACCTGCTAAAGACCCAAACCATAGAGTAGTTAGCACAGGTGCCACGGAGAGATATGTTTTTATATCTCGCATTGAAAATCCTCCTTCTTTATTGGAATACATATATGATCAGATGCATATGTAGTTAAAGATCACTTGTATTTGTACGCGGAATCCCTAACTAAAATGGATATGTACAATGATCCGGTCTATGAGATCCACTTGTACCTAAAACAGAAAAAGATGACCCCCTCTTCCTGAGCATTACCGATAAATATTCATTCTTTTATACGTTAGGTTTCATATGTATATAATTCTTTTATTATATGAGATATGAGACCAAAAAGAAGAAATGGCAAGAGAAATTGTATATAGATAGAGGAAATAACGATGTGGAAAACAAGACAGGGATTCTCTACAATGACACTGTACAACAATGAAAAGGGATGTAGCGCAGCTTGGTAGCGCGTTTGTTTTGGGTACAAAATGTCACGGGTTCAAATCCTGTCATCCCTACCTATTATTTTTCCTATGGCCAGTAACGAGGGGTCAATTGAAATCGATGAAAATTGGACATAATCTTTTATTTTATGATACTATATGCAATGCATGCAAAATGTATTGGGGGTACAAAAAGAATCCTTTTCTTGACAGTCGTATCTGCTGTCATAAGAAAGCGCTCTTAGTTCAGTTCGGTAGAACGTGGGTCTCCAAAACCCGATGTCGTAGGTTCAAATCCTACAGAGCGTGATTCTGTTCTTGTAATGTCGAATCACAATAAAACAACTTCACTAACTTGAATTGCAACCTGAATTTGACCCCCTGCAGATTAAGGAGGAGGTCAATCAAAAAAAAAAAAGATGTTACTCAATCAAAGGTCCAACTGATCCCCGCGTCTGTATTGTAAATATGCAGTTACGAATAATCCAGCCAAAGTAATAGGAATTAGACCTAAGACGATTCCAAATAGAAAAACTTCAATCATTTCAATTTATTTGAAAGAGGAGAAAAAGAGAGGTAATATCTATCCCTAAATATTAATCCCAATCTCTCATGAATCTCAATGACCAAGAATTGGCAATTGGCGCGGAAGGAACTATAGAATACCTGGAATCTCACAGAAATATTCATTT